ACGCCAAAACTCGGCGCAAAGAACCAACCAGATTGCCCCAGTGGATAAATAAGGAATACGGAAACAAAAACAGCGATTGGAGCAGAGAATGAAATTGCATTATAAGGCCGCAATTGAACAGACCGAGCAAGTTCAAATTGACGTAACATGAAACCTATTAGTGCAAAAGCCCCATGGAGAGCGACAAAAGTCCACAGACCGCCTAATTGACACCAACGAGTAAAATCCCCTTGCGCTTCCGGGCCCCATAGTAGCAACAAAGAGTGTGCTAAACTATTGGCAGGGGTGGAAACTGCCGCGGTTAAGAAATTACAACCTTCCAAATAGGAACTAGCCAATCCATGGGTATACCAAGAAGTTACAAAAGTTGTCCCTGTAAACCAACCCCCTAAAGCGAAATAAGCACAAGGAAAGAGCAATAGGCCGGACCATCCTACAAAAACGAAACGGTCCCTTCGTAACCAGTCGTCCATAATATCAAATAGATCATTTTCTTCTTTAGTAACTCTACCAAGGGCTATAGTCATAGTGATCCTCCTATTCAATTACTTCAACCATTTCCGAGCACCTCATATCACTTCCAAGGCATACGATAGTTTGATTATCTGTGGACAATTTCTTTCTCGTTCAATGCCCTTTTTCAAAGGTCTCGAAGATAGAAATTTTGCATTTTTATCTATGGGGTCACAACCGAGGTCGTGGTAAATCCATGAATTTGATTCGATTAGTTTTTCTTATACTATAGAAATAAACATTTGAATTCAGCATTATTCCATGACTCCTATTTCAAAGCCTATCTTTTAAGGAAAAATGAAAATAAAAGTAACCCCTCTTTTCCCATTCGCTCTCTATTGCATGGGTGGAAGAACAAAAATTGGATTCTGAAAAAAAAAAAAGAAAGATATTGAAAAAAAAAAATTGACTTTCGAAATCAATTTTTATGTGTAGCGGAAAGGAGTTGCGATTTCTTCTTATTCCTATAGAACATCTAGTAACAAGAATATGAAATCGTAAATAGCGAAAAATTCTTGCCTTGCGCGGTCTAAGTCTAAGGAAATACAAAAAATCCGCTTATACAATTTCATCTACATCGAATTTATATATCAGAATAGTGGATAGAGGCATCATTCAAGGAGTCAGGTCTACTTACTTTATCTTTCTTTCCAATTTTATGGTGGGTTTGATAAGAACCCTTTTTGTTTTGTTTATAAATAATCGAAAAAAGAGTTTTTTATTTTTTATATAACCTGCTTGTTTTATTATAACAAGTCCTATATGAAAATGCCCGCTGAAGAGAAAATCTATCTGATTGTTTCTCAGCCAATATCGAATTTTAGAAAGAAAAAACAAGAATTTTCTTCTTTTTTTTATTAACATTAAGAAAAAAGAATATAATTAAAATGGAATTGGCAATATAATTTTTATGGACTTTTGAAAGAAAAAGGAAGGATTTTTTGCAATCGTTATTTCTTGCCTCTGTCATATCACGGAAACCTTTCGATTTGGAACGGGGAGAGATGGCTGAGTGGACTAAAGCGGCGGATTGCTAATCCGTTGTACAATTTTTTTGTACCGAGGGTTCGAATCCCTCTCTTTCCGCCCCCTCGGATCATTTGGGACTTTCGAATTGGAAGGAATTCTGACCCCCGGATTTTCTCATAGATAAATGTACGAAACAAATCCAATTTGTAAGAGAAAATTCCAAAAAAATTTGGATTTTTACTCCTCACGCCCAGGATTACGTCCTGGGTCATTAGATAAGAATCCAAAGATAAAGAGGGAAACAAAGAATATCACTACTGTATAAACAAAAAGTTTGAGAGTAAGCATTACATAATCTCCAAGATTTTTTTTTAAGGAATAGATTACCCATTTTTCCTTACCACACAGATCCACTAGGATGGGTTTTTTTATTTTTACACCTAAAAATGCAAAAATCAATTCTTGAAAAAAATTGCAAGAATTGATTTCTAATAAGCACTCTTATCAATATCAAAAATTAGGTTAGGTATTGTGTGGGTACCTAAGGGTACCTGCTCAACGTAGGTGCAGGGGGTGGGGTAGAAAGGCGGATCCCAATTTATTGCTGCAGCTATACATTCAATGTAGAAGAATTAGAATTTTAGAATCGAAGGTTCATAATATAAGACTTCTCGGCTTTTATTCATTTTTAGAATTTTTTTGGAATGAATACATCATTCAATTTGGCAGACAGAACAGAGTAGTAAAGATTTCATCGAAAACTTACAGCAGCTTGCCAAACAAAGGCTAATAGAAAAAAGAGTATAGGTATGACAGGCATAAAATCCACGATTGGGTTGAAAATGGCATAAGCTTCGGGCAATTTGGCGAAGAAAAAACTAGTCGGATAAAGAACAGAATTAAAACAGATACAGGTTAAACTAAGTATATTAGGCATAACAAGCATTTCGTTCTTGTAGAGTAGATAATTGGATTTTGATTGAGTTATTTTTCTAAGGGAAAAAAGAAAAGGCGGGTTCAAAATCCTTTTTTCTTCGGACTTTCCCAAACGCAAAATACCTCCTTGTATTCGCACTCTCAAATGAGAATGGAAGAAATTCGACTTTCATATAATATCTTAATAGAATTCCATGTAATGATCAATGCATTTTTTGGATTCTATATTATCCGCATGTCTAGAATCCTAGCAAGAGAGTATCCCTCATTTTTTATGTAATTGAAGTGGGATTGACGAATAACAAATAAACATAATAGTGTTTATTAGTGTCGCATAAAACCAGAAATGGGGCGTGGCCAAGTGGTAAGGCAGCGGGTTTTGGTCCCGTTACTCGGAGGTTCGAATCCTTCCGTCCCAGATTTTTTCTGATGAAACGAAAGATGAAATCATATTGTACCCCACACGAGACAAAAGAAAGTTTATTAAAGAGAATAATTATCTCTTATGAACTCTTAGATTAGATGCATTTCTAAGCATTCTTTTTCTTTCTCAGAAAACATAATCAAGTGTCAAGTCCAGTCAAATTGAATATCTTTATTTTCATGAAAAATTGGGTCTATCAGTCACATTCAGGATATGCCCCTACTACTACTCATTACTCATATGTGTTTTGAAATTCGAACTTCTTAGATAAACTTTATGCTCCATATCCATGAAGAGGGAATTCTTACATGATACATTTGACATCTAATGTGAAAGAAAAGAAGGACCCCCTATTTTTTTTTCCCGAACTAAAGAACTAAAGTAAGTAAATAAAAAGAAAATAAAGGGGGTATCCTAATTCTATATTTCATGGCCAGATTAAAGAATAGGAAGTTTTTAGTTTCAGCACAGGTCTTAAAACTTTTGACCAAGATCGGCTTGCGAAAAAAGAAAAAGGGTTTCTATTCTATGGATAGGAACTCCATTTTTGTATTTTAGATATTATCTGATTTGCAAATATCCATTTCTAAATCAATGGAATGTGAGGATTAGAGAGAAATTCATATATTCTGTCTACTCGGCTTTCGAATTAATTGAAAAAATTTTAAACTTGACGTAAAACACTGTATAAAAAATGAGACCTATCCCTTTATGATAGAGATATATTTTTGTTGTATTATATTATTAGTAAAAAGGGCCCCTCTTTGGTTAAGCGAAAACCATCTCGATCTGCGATTCTTTAAATATCCAGAATGATCCATTCTGGTAAGGATAAGGTAAGAACTGTTCGTTGGATAGAATGGATTCAAAAAATCATACTTCTCCTGATTTTTGATTTGGAGTTGCTTCTTTTAGGTAAAAGAAAGAATGCTATAAGTAAAAGCAAAGGCCTTAATTTGACTTTACACGAAATGTGTTTTTTTTTTTTACTTCATTTTTTTCCTCTTTTGGTATTCGAGTCGAAGAAGTACGAGAATTCTATAACTACCAAAAAACTTTCAATCTTTTCATTGGAATAGTTTATTTAGTTAATAGTTAATTGTTTTTGTTATGGAAAAATATATTGCTAATCTAATTCTAATGCTAATCTAATTCTAATATAGTAATTAAATTAATTAAACTTTTTTTGAGGTTGATAGTTTATTTGTTGGAGAAGAGTCGATCCTTCGCTTCTCATTTCAGGATTGACCATCTCGAGTCCTCTGTTGAGGATGGAAATTCAATAAAAAATAAGTCTTAAGCAAACTTGTTTATTCGTCTTTTTCGAACTATGTTTCCTTCATATGATAGAATATGGGTTTAAATAAATTGGATCTTTGCGGAGTCTTCCCCGATAAATACTTTTTTCTTTTATCCATATTTCTCCATAGATAGCAAGTTTTAATTAGTATACAAAAAACTAAACTAAACCAATGACTATTCATGATCCCATCCATATTGGATCAATTCCCTATACCACTTTGCAATGAAATTAGAGGAATGTTTGTTATGGTAAAACTTCGTTTAAAACGATGTGGTAGAAAGCAACGTGCGACTTGAAGGACATGATCGATTGTGGATTTTGTTATCCATCATTTTCCATAGTAATGAAAATGCTCTTGGCTCGACATAGTCTGTTCTATTCGTCCCGAACCAAATTTGCGCTGGGTTGTTTGTAAGTAAATAGTACACGATGGAGCTCGAGAGGACAGAATTGATTTTTTATCAAGGGAAAGAATCTAGGGTTAGTGAAAACTAATAAATTAGGCCAACTTTGTCAGTCTATCCTTAATATAGAAATCGAAAGGTTAAAATAAGAAGAAAGTCCAATTTTGGAAGATTGGAAAAACTCTTTCAATTAAAAGTCTATCAGAATCAATCGCCCATATTCGATTTCTATAGAAGAGGGAAATGCTTTATCGAAGGAAATAAGAAAAAAAGGGTATGTTGCTACTCTTTTGAAAGAAAAAAGAATAGGAATTCCCGAAGTAATGTCTAAACCCAAGGATTTCACAAATCAAAGATAAAGAATTCCGGAACAAGTAAACGCGATTTTCAATTGTCTCAACAATAGAATTGGATCATAATAAGGAATAAAAGTCAATTCGTTCGAGATGAGACAAAGAAAAGAGTTTAGAGACGACTCAAAAAATTTGGAAGGATTTTTCCTTTTAAGTCTGTCAGTCAAAATTAACCAACTTGAGTCATGAGTATAAATGAAATTTGTTTTTTCTGTAAGGAAATTAATGCAAGTCATAGTCTAATTTCTATCTACTTGTATTATAGATATAGACAGAAATTCGAATCTTTTTCTCGAGCCGTATGAGGAGAAAACCTCCTATACGTTTCTAGGGGGGGCATTGTTTAGCTACATCTATCCCAATAAGCTGTCTATCGAATCGTTGCAATTGATGTTCGATCTCGAAGAGAAGGAAGAGATCTTCGAAAAGTAGGTTTTTATGATCCGATAAAGAATCAAACTTGTTTAAATGTTCCAGCTATTCTCTATTTCCTTGAAAAGGGTGCTCAACCTACAAGAACTGTTTATGATATTTTAAGGAAGGCAGAATTCTTTAAAGAAAAAGAAGGAACTTTGAGTTAATTGAAGAACTAAATGAATAAAAAAGTAGGAGAGGATCACTAGTATCCCTCGTTGTCTAATTATTTAGACACAATTTGCCTCTTTCTTAGTCCTATTTTTGACTGGATTTATGTCGTGCCAATCCAACATAAGCCCTTATTTTATTTACTTTTTCTATCTAATTTGTTTTCTTACCATTGTATTTCCATTGACAAAGGTCTATTGAACATCTAGAATTTGTAGATAGATAGGTCTCTTTATCCTCACTCCATATTAGGTTTTTCTGTCTACACTTCGCTCAAATGATAGGGTTGTCCCTCTTGCATGTACTCTCATACAAGATTTATTTATATAAAGAAATATAAATTGCTAAAAAAATGACAATTTTGCTATCGTGATTGGGGCCGCTCCTTTTTTAACCTTAGTGAAATTTAGCCGGACCTGTTCATTTTGGCATTTGAGTGTTTTTAATGGGCGATAAAATCTTTCTTTTAATGTTTTGCTAGTTCAATGTTTTGACAGGAGCGTGCGGTGTAATTCCATTGATTTTTGGGTTTCGATCATATCTAAGATCCTATTTTATCTGGGTTGCTAACTCAATGGTAGAGTACTCGGCTTTTAAGTGCGACTATGATCTTTTACACATTTGGATGAAGCAACAAATTCGTCCAGACTCTTGGTAGAGTCTAGAAGACCACGACTGATCCTCAAGGGTAATGAATGGAAAAAATAGCATGTCGTAATAAAATCAATTTCTTATTTTTGATTTTTGGAATGGAATAAAAAATTCCGATTTTCTGGGTCTAGTGAATAAATGGATAGAGCCTGGCTCCAATTCTGGTAAAATAAAAAGCAACGAGCTTAACTTCTTAATTGAAATGATTCCCCGATCTAATTAGACGTTAAAAATAGATTAGTGCCTGATGCGGGGAAAGGTTGGGTTTTCCTATGAACGGACCCTTGATTTTTTCTTTTTTTTTTTTAGAAATCCTAATTATTCTTGATTATAGATTGAAAAGGGATGTTATGGATTGAATGTGTAAAAGAAGCAGTATATTGATAAAGAGACTGGATTCCAAAGTCAAAAGAGCGATTGGCCTGCAAAAATAAAAGATTTGTTCTCTTTTGTAATTAGAACAAACATAAACTAATTGGATAGAAAAGGAAAAGATCTGTGGATTAGATTCCTTTTCTTTCCAGGGTTTGTATTAAAAAATGCAACACCCTGTTTTGACCATATTGCACTATGTATCATCATTTGAGAAACCGAGAAATGCTTCTTCTTTCTGATTCAAGTAGAAATACAAATGGAAAAATTGGAAGGGTATTCAGAAAAACAGAAATCTCGTCAACAATACTTCGTTTACCCACTTCTCTTTCAGGAGTATATTTATGCATTTGCCCATGATTATGGATTAAAAGGTTCCGAACCTGTGGAAATTGTTAGTTGTAATAACAAGAAATTTAGTTCACTACTTGTGAAACGTTTAATTATTCGAATGTATCAGCAGAATTTTTGGATTAACTCGGTTAATCATCCTAACCAAGATCGATTGTTGGATTACAACAATTTTTTTTATTCTGAGTTTTATTCTCAGATTCTATCTGAGGGGTTTGCGATCGTTGTAGAAATCCCATTCTCGCTACGAGAATTATCTTGTCCGAAAGAAAAAGAAACACCAAAGTTTCAGAATTTACGATCTATTCATTCAATATTTCCCTTTTTAGAAGACAAATTTTTGCATTTACATTATCTATCACATATAGAAATACCCTATCCTATCCATTTTGAAATCTTGGTTCAACTCCTTCAATACCGGATCAAAGATGTTCCATCTTTGCATTTATTGCGATTCTTTCTCAACTACTATTCGAATTGGAATAGTCTTATTACTTCAATGAAATCGATTTTTCTTTTGAAAAAAGAAAATAAAAGACTATTTCGATTCCTATATAACTCTTATGTATCAGAATATGAATTTTTCTTGTTGTTTCTTCGTAAACAATCTTCTTGCTTACCATTAACATCTTCTGGAAC